ACTTTTTCCCATAAGAAAGAAAAAAGAACTTACTATCTTTGGGATCTGATACTACACCGCTGCTTAATTCCTTAGTGGATCGGCTCTATTACATAAGCAGATTCCTAAATTTTGCCCCATATCATGGGATAAGTAAGCAGTTTTTTTTAGTTGTATCGACCCAGTCGCTCACTAATGGATCTTTACGGTGCTTTCTCTATCAATTTGGGAACTTTATCCATAGAGTAGTAGTATAGGCCATACTTTCTTCCTATTTTGATTCTCGTGAAGTGTCCTTCCTTCCTACAGCTTATAGGGCAAAATCGTTGTTTTGACGATCCCTATGTAGAAAGCCTTTTTTCTAGTATTTACTAGAAAATTTGATCCTTTCTTTTTTTTTTTCTTCTTTCTATAGTGGAGATAGTCGCACGTAATGACAGATCACGGCCATATTATTAAAAGCTTGCGGTAAGAAGGGGTTTCGTTCTAGTGCCCGGAAATAATATTCCAAAGCCTTTGTATGCTCTCCATTGCTTGTGTGTATAAGGCCTATATTATAGAGTATATAACTTCGATCATAGGGATCAATTTCTAGTCGCGTAGCTTCATAATAATTCTGCAAAGCTTCCGCATAATTTCCTTCGGATTGAGCCAACATCCGTTACGGTCGTTCATTCTATTCAAAAAATCTCCGTTCCAAAACCGTACATGAGGTTTTCATCTCATACGGCTCCTCCCTTCTGTACATAGTACTAAGCGAAATAATCTATAGAATAAAAATAGAATTAGTCCCATCTTATTATGAACCGAAAGGGGCTGGTATTTTTCCAAGAAATCTCTAGCCAACCTTCCCGCAAGAGGTTTTTCTTAACACCAATGAATTCTATTAATGCTAGAGGAAAACGATAGCTCCAAGAATTTCTTTGTTCTCAACGCCTCCTATTTAGAGGAATTAGCCACTTCAACGATCTTTGATGGTTATAGGGGTATCCAAAGTACAAACCTGATGGTTGTTTGTTATCCCAACCATTCTTCCCAGCCCTGATACCGATCAGGAAAGGGCTAATTTCTAACAAAGTTTTTCTCTTGTTGATTCCTATTTCTAGGTGTAGTGCTTTTCTCCCCTATGCTGCCTATTGGTACTAGTAGAGTAGGATTGGCCTGTAATACAGAACCTATCCTGTAGGTGTAACCTTTCGCTCAATACTCAAATCTACAATTGAAGCATCTGAGGCCGCATCAATCGAGGATACACGACAGAAGGAATTGTTAGTTCACCTCACCTTCCCCAAGCGTGGGTTTCCTTTACTAATTTTGTTCTCTCTATGCGAACCCCCTCTCTTTCTCGTAAGACTGAGGTGTAGGTAGGGCTAAAAAAAAAAACAAAAAAAAAAGAGTCAAATCGCACCATCTCTATAATAAGTAAATGCCCTTTTTTCCCCTGAGGTTGTCGGAATTATTCGCAATAAAATATTGGCTACAATTGAAGAGGTCTTATCAATGAAATTTCCATTTATACGGGATCTAGGCATAATTCCCAACCCATTCTATATAGAATTGTTTTCATTTCTTCACAAAATAACATAAAAACAAACACATTCGATTCTTATAAATCGATCGATCCATATGCTCTAAATGGATAAGAGAGGTATGGATTTTCCGCTCAGCTCAAATTGTCTCCTTTTCCTTCTGTTTGGACAAGAATAGATATGAAATATTTGACTAAGATTGGATTTCATTCCACTTTTCTATTTCTCAACAATAACTTCTCTCATCAGCTATTTCGCGTTTTCAAAGTCATTAATTGTCTCATACCCTTTTTTAGATTTCGATTGTATGGCGTAGCGTACCTTATGCAAACAGAATTCTAGGGTTCCTCTATTTTATTATGGAATAAGAAGAATTCTTCCATTCTCTTTTTCTTTGGTTTGGGGAAAACCCAAACTAAAACTTTTCGAGGGAGCGGAATTCCTAGTAAAAAAATCCTGGATCCTTCCACTTAGATGAAAAGGCATTTTTCCAATAGAACCATGGAACCCCCGAGCCGTTGTGGTTGTACCTGTACTGCAGGAATAGGAAAACTCGCTATTCACTTAGTTTATTTTCCATAATAAGATTATGTAGGAGAGATGGCCGAGCGGTTCAAGGCGTAGCATTGGAACTGCTATGTAGACTTTTGTTTACCGAGGGTTCGAATCCCTCTCTTTCCGTTTCTCTTAATTGATCAACGTTAACGATCACAATGTATCAAATCAAATAACAATTTATTCCAGCAATAATACCTTTATTTAATAGAAATTTTTTATAGTAAATTACTGTGGTATGTAAAATACACATAGAGGAAAGAACAAAAAAGAAAAAAGGATCCTAGGGTTAATCCATTTATGCTAGTTGAATGGGAAAATACGAATTAAGGGCCTTAGGTCGATTTAGTTCGGGGAAAGGGGAAGGGGAAGAAAATTCTATGAACTTTTCCTTTTTTCGTTAAGTTCAAGTCTGACGAGAGTAATATTCTACAACTAACAACTCATTTATTTTGAGACCGACCCACTTCCTATCTAGGATTTTTTTAACTAGTCCTTTATATTGCAATGTGTCAATCGTCAAATGCTTTGGCAATTTCCCCGGGTCGGATGAAGCAATAGAATTTTGAATCAGACGTTTTGATCTTTGGTTATCCTTCGTAGTAATAATATCTCGGGGTTTGCAACGAAAACTTGGTATATCGACTATACGACCATTAACTAAAATATGTCTATGGTTAACTAATTGCCGGGCCCCAGGAATGGTTGAAGCCATACCCAATCGAAAAAGGATATTATCCAAACGCATTTCAAGTAATTGTAGTAAAACCTGACCTGTTGACCTTTTTGCTTTTCCAGCGATATGTACATATCTAAGTAATTGTCGTTCTGTCAGACCATAATGAAAACGCAATTTCTGTTTTTCTTGAAGACGAATACGATATTGCTCTTTTTTCCCAGAATGGAATTTCTTTTTCAGATTACTTCCGGATTTAGGTGTTTTTCTAGTGAGTCCTGGTAAAGCTCCCAGACGGCGTATTTTTTTTAAACGAGGTCCTCGATAACGGGACATGAAGACTCCTTGTTTATTTTATTGAAATTTCATTTTACACAATTAATTTCATTGTATTTACATTACAGAATACATCAAAATTAAAACTGAATTAAACTAAAGGATAAACAGAGTAAAATCTACTAAAGTACCACAAAAAATGGAATTTCATCAACATCTGGATTTTTTGTATATATATTATTTATTTTATTGTTTTGTATCTAGCAAAATTGTAAGGTAGAACCACATAATAGATCCTGGATTCTCCATTTAATTCGGAGAAAAAGAGAGATTCTTGTTCATGGAACATCGATATAGAAAAAAGCCGACTATCGGATTTGAACCGATGACCCTCGCATTACAAATGCGATGCTCTAACCTCTGAGCTAAGTGGGCTTACATAACAGAAATAGTGTAACAAATAGAAATATGTATAGTATAGGAAATCCGTAAAATGTCAGATCTTAATTATTAATCTTAGCTATTAACTAGTTCGAAATTGGAAGTTCTACTTAGAAAAAAATACTAGAACTTCATAAAGATAAAGTTAACTTGATATGCTTAACTGGAGGATATCCTTAAATAGGATTATAGAAATTTTTGAACTTTCTTTTTATTTCTCTAATTCGCAAATTGATTTTTCTATTTTCTAATAGAATAGAATCTATTCCAATTTCTATATTGAATTTGATTTCAGATATTTTCAATTTGATATGGCTCGGATGAGTAATCTAATACATAGAAAAGAATAATATATATGATGAAAGATATAATAAAGAGAAAATGTGAATTTCTTGGCATTTTCATTCGATCATTATAGACATTTTTTGAGATATTTTGTTTTTTTTGTTATTTCTTAATAATTTAATGATTAATATTTCACTAAGGAGAACATAGAATCATAGCAAATGAAATTGCTAATTCTGATTAGAAAAAAAAAAGAATGAATATCAAGCGTTATAGTATGATTTTGAATACTCTAAAAAAGAAAGGCGGGGGGGGGGTGGGGGAGAGAAAAACTTTGGGATATATTGATTCGGATTGAATTGCAAATACATCAACGATAGAATCAATTCAATTCTGAATTGCAATAAGCAGGGTCTGTCAAATAGAGACGAACTGCTAGACTACGTCGAGTAATGAATTCAACGATTCAAAAAAAAAACTAAGAGATGGATGAAATTACACAAGGAATCCAGGTCTCAATCAAAGAAAAGGAAAATGGGGATATGGCGAAATCGGTAGACGCTACGGACTTTATTGTATTGAGCCTTGGTATGGAAACCTGCTAAGTGGTAACTTCCAAATTCAGAGAAACCCTGGAATTAAAAAAGGGCAATCCTGAGCCAAATCCGTGTTTTGAGAAAACAAGTGGTTCTCGAACTAGAATCCAAAGGAAAAGGATAGGTGCAGAGACTCAATGGAAGCTGTTCTAACGAATCGAGTTGATTACGTTGTGTTGGTAGTGGAACTCTCTCAAAATTTAGAGAAAGTAAGGGCTTTATACATCTAATACACACGTATAGATACTGACATAGCAAACGATTAATCACGGAACCCATATCATAATATAGGTTCTTTATTCTTTTTTAGAATGAAATTAGGAATGATTATGAAATAGAAAATTCTGAATTTTTTTAGAATTATTGTGAACCCATTCCAATCGAATATTGAGTAATCAAATCCTTCAATTCATAGTTTTCGAGATCTTTTAAAAAGTGGATTAATCGGACGAGGATAAAGAGAGAGTCCCATTCTACATGTCAATACTGACAACAATGAAATTTCTAGTAAAAGGAAAATCCGTCGACTTTATAAGTTGTGAGGGTTCAAGTCCCTCTATCCCCAAACCCTCTTTTATTCACTAACTATAGTATTTATCCTCTTTTTTTCTTTTTATCAATGGGTTTAAGATTCATTAGCTTTCTCATTCTACTCTTTCACAA